TCGAAATGTCTCGAAACCTTGAGTAGTAAAAAAGAGTGGGATGCTGTATTTCCAGGATTGGATTTCATATTCGAATGAACCTCGTAATCGTAAGAAAGTAGGTTTTTTAGCTATGGACCTAGCAAAAGAAAAATCGAGATAGGTTCCTATAGTATTGGATCCCCCCCTCACAATCGGACGTGAAGGTTTCCTCTCATCCGGCTCAAGTAGTTACACCAAATAAAGAAAGGGGTTCTTCTTCTGTTTAAACTTTGTTCGAGAAAACCCTATAAAAAGCTACTCTTTACTCAAGTTCCCAGTAAGGACCAGCCTTTCATTTATTCATTCTTATCTTATTTTATTTTTTATTTTCACTCTAACCTTTTTTACTTTCTTTTATGTGTTTACGAAAAAAAAAGGAAATGTGAAATTCTTGAGTAGTCTACTTCCCCTCAAATGATGAATCCCCTGAAAGGAATATTTTGGGACTCGTAAAGGATTTATTTGTCTATATATTGTATTGTTCCATTCGATCTTTTTTAGGTCTCTACTCACCTCGATGGTTATGTGCCATGATATCCCTTGAAGCATATATGCGATATATAAGCTCCCGTAACCATGCCATATTCGCTTGCGCTTGCCTGAACAGAATTTCTTTCTCAAAGAAATGGAATGTATAATTCCACAAAAAGTATTTTTTCACGAGGTATGACTAACTATTCCTATATTATCTGTTACGGAATCGACCATGGATCAATACCCCTTTTCTTCCATTTTTAAGTCTTGAATATAATTCTGAGCTTCATGTTCCTCCTCCCAAGATACATGTCAGAGCCGGGGGCATCCCAATCAGATTAAATGGGATGACAGTTTCTCAGTCCAAATCTGTCAAATGAAAATTTCGATCAAATCACACATCGCAATATACTAGGCCCTCTAATTCCCTAAGGGGCTTATCTAAAAGATTCGCAATATAACTAGGAAGACGTTTCAAATACCACACATGAGTCACTGGACATGTCAGTTTGATGTATCCCATTTGGTACCTTCGTACCCGAGAATCAACAAATTCCACCCCGCATTCTTCACAAGATTTCGGGTCTTCTTTTTCAGCCCCAATCCCTCGGTAATTTCCACAAGCACAAATCCCACTTTTTATGGGTCCAGAAATTCTTTCACAAAATAATCCATCTTTCTCCGGTTTATTAGTTTTATAATGAAAAGTATAGGGTTTTGTCACCTCTCCAACTATCTCTCCATTGGGTAGAATTTTTTTTGCCCAAGCCTTTATTTGTTGAGGGGAAACTGGTCCAATTCTAAGTTGTTGATGTTTATACTGGTCGATCATAGAATAGAAATTCTGATTCATTGAGATCAAGCTTCCTTCCTATCCATCTGGAAGTTCTTTTCAGATACAAGGAAATGATTCAGTTCCAGGGACAAAGATCGTAGTTCTCGAACGAGCAATCGAAAAGATTCTGGAGCACCCTCTGGGTTAGGTACTGGTGATCCAATAATTGTAGCACCAAGTACTTCTTGACGAGCTCTAATATGATCAGATTTAGAAGTAAGCATCTCTTGTAAAATATGAGCAACACCAAATCCCTCTAGAGCCCAAACTTCCATTTCTCCTACTCTTTGTCCCCCTTGTTTGGCCCTCCCTCTAAGGGGTTGTTGTGTAACAAGTGCGTAATGCCCACTGGAACGTCCATGGATTTTATCATCAACTTGATGAATTAATTTTAGGATATAGGACTTTCCTATTAGAACAGGTTGTTCAAAAAGATCTCCTGTTCTTCCATCAAATATTCTGCTTTTTCCCGGATATTCGGGTTCAAATACCCATGGATTTTTTGTTTGCTTACTGGCTTCATATAATTCAGAAAACACTAGTTTTCTTGAGGCCTCTTGCTCATATCTCTCATCAAAGGGTCCTATTCTATAATGTTTCTTTAGCAGATCCCCCGCTAACCCGAGCGAACATTCAAATATCTGTCCCACATTCATTCGTGAGGGGACTCCTAATGGGTTGAATACCATATCAACGGGCGTTCCATCTTGCAAATAGGGCATATCTTGTCTAGACAAAATCTTAGAAATTATACCCTTATTCCCATGTCTTCCAGCTACTTTATCACCTACTTTGATTTCACGTTTCTGTGAAATATATACACGAATCCTTTCTGGATTATAATTGGAAACCCCCTTTCTATGGATCCATCTCACATCAATAACTCGACCCCTTCCCCCTATAGGTAGTCTGAGAGAAGTTTCTTTTGAAGTGGATACCTGAATGCCAAGTATAGCTCGTAATAATCTATCCTCCGGGGCATATGACGATTCGCTTGCTGTCTGAGGTGTTAATTTACCTACTAAGATATCACCTGTTTCTATCCAAGATCCCAGCATCACAATTCCATTTCTGTCTAAATTTCGGAGTAAACGAGCCTCTAAATGCGGGATCTCCTTAGTGATTCTTTCAGGACCTTGACTTGTTACATGAGTCTGAATTTCATATTTC